TTGATTTTGCGATTTTTATTTGAAATAACGATTTATTTGAAATAACGAAAAGATAACTAGTAATTCGTGCCATTATCACTAAAATCTATATGCGTGTGGATATCAATATTACCTACCACTCGCACTCTGTTACAACGAGGCGATTCCAATTTAAAATCTAAACAGAAAGTGTTTGAATGAAATCAGAAGAATATGTATGCTGTATTTCGTTTCCCTGGGATTGTAGTTCAATTGGTCAGAGCACCGCCCTGTCAAGGCGGAAGCTGCGGGTTCGAGCCCCGTCAGTCCCGACAAATAACCAATAATCCAATAAAAAAAAATACATCAATTCATCTCTTCATTTTCTATAATCTGTAATAAGGGGTACAAATAGCAGAATTTCATTCCCAAAGTGGATCCTTAATATTAATATTATTTTATATAATTTATTTTCTTTATTTTCGTTTTTCATCAAAGCAAATACAAATAGGGTCATTTTCATTTCATTTCTTCAACTAGTATCGATAGAGATGGATAAAGACACATGTGGATTAGTACAATTATTGGTAGCATCATCTTCAGGATTCCAAGAGCTACCTCACTGAATTTTGCCTTTTCGATTCCTCCCGATCCGTATAATGAAATCGAATCGAGTACCCTATCTTTCCCGGTAGCACATACACAAATGGAATTCTTATTTGTACGGTACAAAATGACTTAAATTCTTTTGATAAAATCCTTTTAATCGGAAAAGTCTCTTCTTTATTCTTTTTTGGCTCTGATTTTGTGTAACCTCAATTATTTGAAACAATCTATCTCATTCAAATTGTACACTGAAGTTTTGATATATTATATGGAATATGGATCCCATTCCTAATTCAATCAAGTAAAGAGTATATTAATAAAAGAAAAATCAAATAAGGACCCTGCCTCTCTTATAGAGAGAGGAAATCGATAATCTTTTTTAAGGATTTATGCCGAAGAAAAAACAAACTATAAAAAAGTAAATTTGGTAGAATATTCGATTTTTTTTTTATACTGTACTAGGACTTATCTTTATCGCACTTTTTTTTGTTTGTTTGTAACTTATGTAAGTTTAAAGAGGATTAGATGATACTTAGTCAGATGATTGTATAAGGAAGGAGATAGTTTTATAGAAAAGAATAGAAAAGATAGAAAAGATAGAAAAGAAAGAATGGAAAAGAATGATAAATAAAGTAACAAAGTAAGAAAATTTTCGATTGGGTCAGGAATACTTTTTTGGATTTGGTATGAATAAATGATCTTTCTATGTTATACTATTCAATTCTCGACGATAAATCGATTTGAGAGTTCAGATATTGTTATTCATGATATTGATCTGATTTGATATCATCGAGATGGAATTCATCCCATTGAATTTAGAGGCGAAAGATTTATCATCTCTTATGGGATTAAATCCCGAATTATTGTGAAGTAAAGAAAAACGAAACGATGACATTATGGAAGTAAATATTCTCGCATTTATTGCTACTGCACTGTTCATTCTAGTTCCTACTGCTTTTTTACTTATAATATATGTAAAAACTGTTAGTCAAAGTGATTAATTTGAATGAAACTTGACTTCTTAGTTCTTATCAATATCAAGAATTAACGAAATAAAATGAAAATAATTCCAATTTTGTGTTTTAGCTGAAATGAGCGAACTAGAATCAGCAGGATTCTATGAGACCCGATAGTATGGTAGAAAGTAATATATTTACTACCATACTATCTATTTTTGTTATTCTAGTATACTAGAATATAAAGTGGTACTGGGCTTAATATGGATCAATCTAGAATGTCATCTTCATATATAGATAGATATCTAGACAATAGATATTAATTATCTATATGGAATGTAGATAAGGTTCAAATTGGATTTCTTTTTTTCATATGTTTGATTTGTGTTGGTTCCAATTAATAATTAATCTGGAATAGTTGAAAGGCGCCTCTTACTCTTATGATTCTAATTCCTGGATTTCTTATTATTGTCAATATGAATCCCGGAATCCATTGAAATAATAAAATCAATGAAAAGAAAAAAAAAGAATAGTCGGGGTATGTATTAATAAAAGAAAATCAAGAAATCTTTTTTTAGCATTCCATTGATTGAACAGTTGACAAATCATCCAAGGAAAGGAGTTTTTTTCAGATTTCGACGAAAAGAAAAGGATTAGTAAACCTCGCCAATTTGAAATCTTTGAATCATAATATGAAATGAGTCAAGTCAATAAAGTATAGCATAAATCGAATTTATAAATTTATAAAACGAAAATAATAAAAAAAATACTAAACTAAGTACTAAGTACGCAATATGTGACTTCTCCAAGAAAATATCTTAGTATGCGGAGTATCCCCTTAGAGAATCAGTATGTCTATTTTATTTCCCGTAGAAAATCTTAATTTAATAACTTTTAAATAACTAAAAAAAGAACTACTTTCTTTTGTCTTTGAACCAGAAAAAGGCAAACAAATAAAAAGTAAAAAAGGTCCCGCTGTTCCTTATTATCCATATATAACTCTGATAAGAGCCGGTTTATCATAATATAATAAAGAATTTAGGAAGAATTCGGTTGGAATAACTTTCCTATCATTTGTATTCTTTTTACTTTTGAAGTATGAACACTGGAATCATTAAAATATTTATTTGATTATGATTAAAAGGGTATTATTCAAATATTATTCATATCGAATCGAATAGAATTTTGAAATTGAATTCAATTATTGAATTCAATTTCAATATTTCACTATAAATTGTTCAATTTAAAATTTAAAATAGTTAAATTTAAAAGTCTTTGCGGAACGATCTATAAAAGAATTGATAGAGTTGCATTTCTCAACTCAATTAGTAGTATCCCTAGATCAATTAGTAGTATCCCTAGAGTCCACTTCTTCCCCATACTACGAGTGAAAGGGAAAATGTAAAGACTACCATCAAAGCAGCCCAAGCGAGACTTACTATATCCATGTGAATTATGTCCCCTATCTCTATGAATATGAAGGAATTTTGCTAGTATTGTTCACTTTTTTCCATTATTTTTCACTAATAATAGTGACTATTAATAATAATAGTCACTAATAATAATATTATTATCGCTGGTGCAGAGTAAAAAAAAAGATTTTGTCCAATACCATTGATAAAACAATCCAAAAAATCTAATTCAATTAATTATAAGAAGTTCTTATATGAGTGCTAGTAGAATCGGGAAAGATTAAGGGCAAATAAAATCAAAATAAGTAGCGGCGCTCTTGGAAATATCACGAGTCTTTTTCCTCCGCTGTTTCTATTGGGGACAATCTATCAGCAAACCAGAATAAGGTATTTCCCCTCTTTTGTTGATCAGGCGACACCCGGATTTGAACTGGGGAAAAAGGATTTGCAGTCCCCCGCCTTACCACTCGGCCATGTCGCCAAGGCAATAGAAAATAGAAATCAAAAATAGAAGAAAATATCCTCCCCCTTCTTTGTTTTTTCTTACTAAACTTCTTTTTTTTGCAATTGTATCTTGAATCCCATTTTTCTTAATCTGAATCCCTTTCCTAAAACTAAAATAAATCCTTCTTTTTTTGGATTGGATCCATCTCTTTGATTACTTTTCTATAGTATGTCAAAACACGCACTATCTGAATTCTTTCTCCTTTCTATTGAAAGGAAAAATTAAATGTGAATTTTCAGTGACAAAAGCCAAAATTCAGGACAAATTGGAACCGTTAACTATTGAATGAAAATTCATGAACGATTCTCGAATTTGAATCTAAAATTGTATTTCCCGAATTATAATTATATAAGAAAATCAAAATGGATATCTAACTATCCAGTATTGATTCTTTTCAATAATTCAATAAAAAAAATCAATAAAAAAAAAAGCCTTATCCATTTCAATTATAACAACAATTATGAGTATATGTAAACCCCAGAACATAAATTATTACACGTATACCGCTAATCAGATATCTTATCTGTTTATGATTCCTATAGAAAATCGATATTTTGCTAGAACACGCCATGCGCTGTACAGAATAGACCCGCAATACAAGGAAAGACATATATAGGTAGCTATAGTTCTATCCGCGTATGCTTAATAAAGCCTTCTTCTGCGCTTGAACAAACTCTATTAAAATAAAAAAAAATATCTCTGAAAAAAAAAGCAAAAAAGCTAAGTGTTAAAAAAACAATTTTATATTGTTTCTAACTATTGGATTTTTATCTCATCGAAGAGATAAAATCACGAATTATGTATTTCACTGGTATCTAATTGTATTGGAATATGTAATATCATAAATAATAGTAGAAATTGAATCCCTTTTTGTTATTCTATATAAAATAGAAAATTCCATAAGTCTAAGTTAAGTGGAATTTCTCAATTCTTTTCCAGTTGTATCTGTTGCAAATTCCAATTTGAGTAGAAAATCCAAATTCGCTTTACTTTATTCCTCCGTTCATACGTATTTCAGACATTCCATATTCATATATATTCATATATGGAGTTAGATAAAATTTTATGTGATTCTGTAAACCGAATAGCAATTCCATCAGTGCTGATCGATCCATATAATTGGATGAAAAACGATCCAATAATGGGATTTTTTTTTTCAATAAATGGGAAATTAAAAATGCTTGGGGATGGAAATGGGGGAATGTCTACAATACCTGGATTTAATCAGATACAATTTGAAGGATTTTGTAGGTTCATTGATCAGGGCTTAGCAGAAGAACTTTATAAGTTTCCAAAAATTGAAGATAGAGATCAAGAAATTGAATTTCAATTATTTGTGGAAACATATCAATTAGTAGAACCATCGATAAAAGAAAGAGATGCTATATATGAATCACTCACATATTCTTCTGAATTATATGTATCGGGGGGATTAATTTGGAAGAACAGTAGGGATATGCAAGAACAAACCATTTTTATTGGAAACATTCCTCTAATGAATTCCCTGGGAACTTCTATAGTAAATGGAATTTACAGAATTGTGATCAATCAAATATTGCAAAG